TCTAAGTCATACAAGTAAAGAGATCTATTCATGGATAAGAAAAGGACAAAGGTTTCAGACTCATGATGAAATAGAATCCTGGATCGAGACCTGTGATTGGTTTTTGGATAAAGAGAGAGTTTACTCGTTTCATTTCTCCACCTTAAGGCCAGAAAAAGGGATTGATCAAATTCTATGGAGTCTGACTCATATTGATCATTTAGTAAAGAGTGACTATGGTTATCAAATGTTTGAACAAGCGGGAGCAATTTACTTACGATACGTAGTTGACATTCATCAAAAGGATCTAATGAATTATGAGTTCAATACATCCTGTTTAGCAGAAAGACGGATATTCCTTGCTCATTATCAGACAATCACTTATTCACAAACCTCGTGTGGGGTTAATAGTTTTCATTTCCCATCTCATGGAAAACCAAAACCCTTTTCGTTCCGCCTAGCCCTATCCCCCTCTAGGGGTATTTTAGTGATAGGTCCTATAGGAACTGGACGATCCTATTTGGTCAAATCCCTAGCGACAAACTCCTATCTTCCTTTCATTACGGTATTTCTGAACAAGCTGGATTTGAAAATAGTTATTGATGATCTCGATCCTGAGGACTATACGGAAGCGCTTGATGATGTGGATATTGATGATGATAGCGATCCTGCTAAGGACTATATGGATGCGCTTAAAGATGTGGACGATATTGATGATCGTGACTCTTTTTATTCGAACTTGGACTCGGACCCGGAGCTGAGGGAGGAGTATACGGTGGATGATGAGATACTTAGGTATATTATCGAGTTGGAAATAGACCTAGCTTCTATCCACTTGCAATTCGAATTGGCAAGAACAATGTCTCCTTGCATAGTATGGATTCCAAACATTCATGATCTGTATGTGGATGAGTCGGAGTCCCTCGGTTTATTATTGAACTATCTCTCCGGGAATTGTGAAAGACGGTCCACTAGAGATATTCTTGTTATTGCTTCGACTCATATTCCCCAAAAAGTGGATCCCGCTCTAATAGCTCCGAATAAATTAAATACATGCATTAAGATACGAAGGCTTCTTATTCCACAACAACGAAAGCACGTTTTCACCCTTTCATATACTAGGGGATTTCACTTGGAAAAGAAAATGTTCCATACTAATGGATTCGGGTCCATAGCCATGGGTTACAATGCACGAGATCTTGTAGCAATTACCAATGAGGCCCTATCGATTAGTATTACACAGAAGAAATCAATTATAGACACGAATACAATTCGATTCGCTCTTCATAGACAAACTTGGGAGTTGCGAGCCCATGTAAGACCGGTTCCGGATCATGGGATCCTTTTCTATCAGATAGGAAGGGCTGTTGCACAAAATGTACTTATAAATAATTGCTGCCTTATAGATCCTATATCTATCTATATGAAGAAGCAATCATGTTACGAAGGGGATCCTTATTTGTACAAATGGTTCTTCGAACTTGGAACGAACATGAAGAAATTAACGATACTTCTTTCTCTTTTGAGTTGTTCTGCCGGATCGATCGCTCAAGATCTTTGGTCTCTACCCGGACCCGATGAAAAAAATTGGATCACTTCTTATAGACTCGTTGAGACGGATTCTGATCTAGTTGATGGCCTATTAGAAGTAGTAGAAGGCGCTCTGGTGGGATCCTCGCTTCTTCGGCCCGAACCAAGGAATCCCTTAGAGATGGTGGAAAATGGATCTCGTTCTATCTTTGATCGTAGATTTCTCTATGAATCGGAGTTTAAAGAATGGGCAGAAGGCACCGACCCGCAACAGTTAGCGGAGGATGTAGTCGATCACATAGTTTGGGCTCCTAGAATATGGCAATCTTGGGGCTTTCTATTTGATTGGATCGAAAGGCCCAATGAATTGGAATTTCCCTATTGGGCCAGGTCATTTCGGGGCAAGCCGATCATTTCTGATGAAGTTAATGATGAATATTTTGATTATGCATTTTATGGTGAAGGGGATGATGGATATGATGAAGAGGAGGAGCTTCAAGAGAATGATTGGGAGTTCTTGCAGAGTGAAACCGTGGAGTACCCGGGACGAGATAGATCTTCCAAAGAACAAGTCTTTTTTAGAAAAGGCCAATTCATTTGGGACCCTGGAGATCCACTCTTTTACATATTCAACGATGAGCTCTCTGTCTTTCTGTTTTCACATCGAGAATTCTTTACAGATGAAGAGATGTCAAAGGGGCTTCTTCTGACTTCCCAAAGGGAGACTCTATATAAACGCGGGTTTAGCAAGAAACCGAAAGAAAAGTACTTCGAATTTTTTATTAATCGCCAGAGACGGAGACGGCTTAGAACCATTAGTTCATTATATAATAGATCTTTCCGTTCTAATATTCAATCCGCGAGTTATCAGTACTTATCAAATCTGTTCCTATCTAACGGAAGGCTGTTGGATCAAATGACAAAGACATTGTTTAGAAAAAGATGGATTTTCCCGGATGAACTGAAAATTGGATTCATGTAACAGGAGAAA